TTGAAAAAGGCTTTTCATAAACTCTTTTCTTTCTCTCATGAAAGAATGGGGTTCCCATACAAGAAAACAAGGGACGAGTCTGGTGAGAGAGGTGAGTCTTCTCCTTGCCTAGATGTGAAAGGCCTTTTTGATTTTTGCCTATGATGGCATGCCTGCTGTTACTTAACTCGGTCAATGGGGAGAAACCACCTCACCTTTATATCGCTTTGTTTGATGCTACTTAGACTTGAATCAACCAACCGGATCTGTTCGATCTCCTGCGGCGAGTGCTGCTTCTTTGACCTGTGCTTCCTACGCCTTTGCCTTTAGTTTAGACTCTTTCCCAACAACCTTTTCTATTTTACTAAACCATATCGGAAGCGCGAAACCATCATGTTCGGAAGTCATCGTCTCATCCCTTAGAATAGTAGCTGTAGCCATTCCTATTCAATATAGGCGGGTGGTTTCTCACTACTATTCTTCTCGGGTGGGCTGCTCTCTTTTCACCGCTTACTCTTTCACTTACTAAAAAGGCTCAATCTTCACACTATCCGCTGGCAGGCGGTTTGGCTAACTTCACCGATTCATTTCCTGGCTCTCTATCCACTTATGTGTGTCCGGTCCCATCTCTTCACCTAGTTGATCCATCTAGCCTGCCTTAAAGGGCTTCCCGGTCAAGCAATCCAACTTCCTGTCTTCGAGATGCTAAGAATGTCTATCTTTCGTACTGGAAAAACCTCACTGCGATTCTCTTATCTCTCAATCGCTAAAGCAAGCCCTCAACTCAATTAACAAAAACAAAGAGCCTAGCCTCGATGAGGAGCTCTCGGTACTCGACCGTTAGTCTGTTACGGAAGACCCTTTGCCTATTAGTAATAAGACTCCCCCCGGGAAATAGAAAGTTCGTAATCCCAATCCCAGGACGTGTAGCATTCTGGTTCTGTCCGCTTCGTCCCAATGGATATCTCTAAAACATCAACCTGAGGAATCTGTCTTTCCACACGAGCATGTCACTGGTAACCTTTTTGATAGGAGAGTTGCTAGTATAGCTGCCAGTACCTGTATCCTAATTGAATAGATATGCCTAGCAAGAATCAGATAGCTGACTAGCTTGTTGATTTGAGGTGTGATCGGCATTCTATATAAGAATAGATTGAATTGCTAGTCCTGGTATCAGTTATAAAAGTGATCGAGAAAGCGGCTTGTTCTATTGGATTGAGCTCGGAGAACTCAATTTAGTCATATGCTTAACACATGCAAGTCGACCCGTCGTTTAGTTAGTAACAAAGATAGTCGACCGGTAGAGAGAGGGCTTTAGTGATGCTAGACTGTTAAGGAGAGGTAGGTAAAGCAGCCTTAAACTAGTCGCATTGAAATTACGTAGGTGATGTGAACCACTTTCGTTGTAGCGCTTCCATCTCATGGTAGCGAAAGACGATTCCTACTCCTAAATCGCTGAGTGATGGGCAACGATCTCTCTAATTATCTATGACGAAATGAAAAAGGTAATCGCGACCCTATCACGAGAGTTGAAAGCAAGTGGAGAGGGCTAACTCTAAATATCATAAGTGATGCGCCTTCTGTCGTGTCAGTGAACGTGGACACCGGAGAGCTACCGATGGTGCAACTATCTACCAATGACGAGATGACCGAGGTTGCGTGCGCCGCTCCGTCAAAGCTTGATTCCAGGTTCAACTCCCTGGCGTCGAGATCTTATTCTTTTGTGAATCTTTTTCCCATGCATCCTTTGGTGGTCTCCCTTATATAAGATAAAGTCACTCTAGTGGTCTGCCCCTGTAACTAACAATTGCATAAGAGAAGAAAGCAGTTAACGTAGGTAGGATCAAGGCGGCGATCAATGCTATCCGACTGGAATGATCGAATCGATTCACTTTTTACTTGATCGAGATTGGGTTGGTGTTCAGTGTGAGCAGTCTTATTTGCTAATCAGTTTCAAGAGGGAAGAAGCGGGGTAGAGGAATTGGTCAACTCATCGGGCTCATGACGCAGGTTCAAATCCTGTCCCCGCCTGATGCCCTCAATCTTTCAGATTCGCAGGGCTCGACAAAACAGAAAGTATCATGGTACGCCTGAAATGGAACTTACTTTAATGTTGGAGGCATGAAAGTCGATCTATTCAGCGCGGTTGTTCGTGAAAAACTCTCGTTTTTCACTACTAGAAGTCTCTCCTTTTTTTGGGGGGAGCGGAGAATGAAAAGAATGAAAGAAAGCAAATGATTGTTCGAGAATGGTTATTCCTAACAAAGAAGATGTATCTACTTATCGTATTTTTGCCCCTGCTCGGTAGTGGAGTAGCAGGTTTTTTCGGACGTTTTCTAGGATCAGAAGGAACCGCAGGCACCCCTATATTTCTCTTTCTTTTATTTATGTTAATTTGTTGTTTGATTTTTTATTTTCGATATCGATTACTAAAAGGAAAAAATGGTTGGATTCTGTTGTTGCTTATTTATTTTTTAATATTAATTTTTACTTTGAGCTTGCGGTCTTTGCTTGCCAATATTCTTTCTTCTTTCCTGGGGGTGTCTTTGGTTTTTTGGTTTTCTTCCGACTCAAGTGGGGGGGGAAACAGTCTTCCTCCTCTAGATTCCTCCTCCAGTTCGGAATCGCTGAATACTTTTCGGCATCTGTATGCTGCCGATTACGAGCAGAGTATCTTTGCTCGAATTCAGTCTCTTGAGAATGGGCAATATTACAACATTCCCCCGCAAACGCGACCGGGGGAATATGCCTCCATTGTCCGAGAGCATTTTGATCAAGCAATTTCGGTTGATCACCTCAGATCAGCTCTGGACATGGAATACAATGAAGTTCTCATATGGGAGAAGAAAGCTATATTACAAGAAAGGCTCTTTTCATTTATGATTTCGGAAGAGCGTATCGAGCGCATTCTTCAGCTCTCTCCATATGAGAACATTCGTAAAGAGGCTTTCGAATTTCTAGAGGGGGAAGTCGAAGGTCTAAATGACCTTCGATCCGAAGAGGTAAGAAGACAAATGGACGAGAGACTCTCGTCCATTTTGACTACCATTAGGCAAGACGGTCGGGCTTCGTCCACATACAGGCGGTTCTATTCGCATTTTATAGACGAAGACTTTCGTCGCTTACATGGATTACCACTTCCGTAACTTCTTTGCTCTAACCGAAGCTATTCCATTCTTTGACCTAATGATGGCCTTTCTGATCTTATCCGTATTCCAAATCGTGAATGAAAGAACTGAACTACGTACGGCGACCTGATTCTCTCATACAACGCGCCTCTTTTTCACTTGAGAGATACGTAGGCAGCCCGCTCAGAGTGGGTCCGGTCTAAGAATTGTAGTATAGAAGGATTTCGTTATCTTGATCTCTCATACAATTTCACCTTTCCTCAGAAAAAGCTCTTTCTTTTTTAAAAGTTTTGTCAGAGTGTGGGACTGAGTCTTCTGAATGATAAAGAAAAACAAAGTGCGTTGGAAAAACCAACGCTAATACCAACGCTAATATAATACTTTCTCTCGCTAAAGATAGATAGAAAAAAATAAATTTGAGAGAGTGACTTTCAACTCTCCTTTCTAAAGCTGCGAAAGGCGGCCACCCCTCTTTTCCCCCTTTAATGAAAGACCCTCGCTTCCTATTCATTTGTGGGTCGGGACCCGAGGGGCTTTTTTTTTTTATCAAGAGGTGATTTCGAGAATCAACCAACCGACAAATCCGTAGCCCAGGTGAGTCACAGCCTCCCTCTCGCCCAAATGAAATGGGATGAATCAATAAGCTTTTTGATTGATTCAGGGCGCAGCGAAGCCAAATGAAATCAAGGCAAAGGCTTTTCCTATTCAAATTTAGCTATGCTAATGGAACAGGACAAGTTTTCAGATGATATGGACCCACAAGAGATGAGCGAGAACCTCCAATTGCTTAGGGGTCGCACTCTGTTCCCGCTTGGTGGACGAGATCTTCTCCCCTTTTAGTTTATTAGTTTAGCTCCCACACACCCTTGCCCTCTTTCACCGAAGAGGAAAGAAGAAAGAATCTTCCAAGCAGACAGAGATCTAAATTTCCATTAGATTCATTCGCTTTGTTGCAGCAAGATGATTAGTCCGAGAGTGCTGGAGCTGGAGAGAAGAGAAAGCGGTAAAAACCTCTCTTCTTCGGTCACCGAGCAGTCGGACGACTCTTCAGTAACCCAGGATGACCCCTTCGACGCTTCTTTCGCTGCTCCATCCTTCGAAAATAAAAGAAAGGGTACTGTACTATATATTATATATATTCTGACTATATTTTTATAATATATATATATTGTAGGGCCCCAGAACGCTAAAAAAGTGGGGGAACAAGAGTTGTCACGATAGGAAGGAAAAAAAATAAATAATGACTATAAGGAACCAACGATTCTCTCTTCTGAAACAACCTATATCCTCCACACTTAATCAGCATTTGATAGATTATCCAACCCCGAGCAATCTTAGTTATTGGTGGGGGTTCGGTTCGTTAGCTGGTCTTTGTTTAGTCATTCAGATAGTGACTGGCGTTTTTTTAGCTATGCATTACACACCTCATGTGGATCTAGCTTTCAACAGCGTAGAACACGTTATGAGAGATGTTGAAGGGGGCTGGTTGCTACGTTATATGCATGCTAATGGGGCAAGTATGTTTCTCATTGTGGTTTACCTTCATATTTTTCGTGGTCTATATCATGCGAGTTATAGCAGTCCTAGGGAATTTGTTCGGTGTCTCGGAGTTGTAATCTTCCTATTAATGATTGTGACAGCTTTTATAGGATACGTACTACCGTGGGGTCAGATGAGCTTTTGGGGAGCTACAGTAATTACAAGCTTAGCTAGCGCCATACCTGTAGTAGGGGATACCATAGTGACTTGGCTTTGGGGTGGTTTCTCCGTGGACAATGCCACCTTAAATCGTTTTTTTAGTCTTCATCATTTACTCCCCTTTATTTTAGTAGGCGCCAGTCTTCTTCATCTGGCCGCATTGCATCAATATGGATCAAATAATCCATTGGGTGTACATTCAGAGATGGATAAAATTTCTTTTTACCCTTATTTTTATGTAAAGGATCTAGTAGGTTGGGTAGCTTTTGCTATCTTTTTTTCTATTTGGATTTTTTATGCTCCCAATGTTTTGGGGCATCCCGACAATTATATACCTGCTAATCCGATGCCCACCCCGCCTCATATTGTGCCGGAATGGTATTTCCTACCGATCCATGCCATTCTTCGTAGTATACCTGACAAATCGGGAGGTGTAGCCGCAATAGCACCCGTTTTTATATGTCTGTTGGCTTTACCTTTTTTTAAAAGTATGTATGTGCGTAGTTCAAGTTTTCGCCCGATTTACCAAGGAATATTTTGGTTGCTTTTGGCGGATTGCTTATTACTAGGTTGGATCGGATGTCAACCTGTGGAGGCACCATTTGTTACTATTGGACAAATTTCTCCTTTAGTTTTCTTCTTGTTCTTTGCCATAACGCCCATTCTGGGACGGGTTGGAAGAGGAATTCCTAATTCTTACACTGAGACTGAGCACGCCTGATCAGTAAAAAATTCTGACACCAATCATTTACAAGTGAGTATTACACCAAGAATTGACAAGCGGATGAGTTTTCTAGTTGGCTATGTTGATATAGCTTAGAGGAAAAGAGACCGGAACGACACGGAAGGAAACAGAGAGGAAAGACTTAAAACCAGCTTTTCCGTGCTAACCAGAGCAGGAGGAAGGAGAGATTGAACCCTGCTTTAGTAAAGGAAAGAAGGTCTTGAAGAGCCTTAACTTAATACAGCTTTCATAGGCCTTTCTTTCGGCTAGCATAAGTGGCGAAGCAAGGTTATCAGCTAAGGTGAAAATGATACGACTAATAACCATTAATCGCCTTCGGATGTTTACGCTTACTGGTCGTTCCTAAAGAGCTAAGACTTAAAGCAGCTATTAATACAGCTCTTTAACCTCCTAGCTTGGAGAGAGAAATTATTTTATCGCGCTCCACATCTCGTGGTATTTTTGTTCCCAGCCTGGACTTGAGTTCATCAGTTCATCGAGGAAAGGATAATTTACTACGAGAGTGCAGAGATTTGCTACTCAATAGGTATCGGGGTACATAAAGAGTACATTGACACATATTGCTTGGTCGCTTGACGAATGGCTTTCTACGACGTTAGTGAGAGCAGAGTCCAAACCAAAACCAATTAAGCCATTCTAATTAGAGTATGATAATGAATTCATTGGTGGCAAAGCTCTAAGCCTGCAGACGGATATCCGTCGGGACCCGAGGATACCAGCGATGATGAGGTTCCCATGATGATGACATGCAACGTTATATCCGTCAGAACAGACTGAACATCTAAAGAGCTCATCATTGAGCTAGACCGGAAAGATGAACGCCGAGCTAAGGTCGCAATAGCCCGAGACTTTAAGGGGGCGGAGAATGAGGTAAAGGTCTCTGTCGATACGGCCGTGGACCCGTAAATAGGCCGGCATTCAAAGCAGGAGAAAGGCGGGTTCGATTACAAGTTTTAGATGGGCCGGATGCGCAGCATGCTCAGGCCCTTGCTAATTACCAGCCACCGTACACAGAATGGGTTGATAGTAAATGGTATCCGGACAGCTATACCATCCCCAACTTCTGCATGTATGCCGGAAAGGGGTGCCCCTTTAGCATCTGATATATTTTACGGCCCGTTGTGGAAACTCGTCGACCAATCAAGCCTTGCTTCTAAAGCAGTCTCCTCTGTCTCTGAAAGGAAATGCGCTTTTTTGGTATATGGCAATTCCTCCCCGCTCCGTGGCCGATTGGGACACGATGTCTACGACATTCTGCTGGGCGTACTACCTCACTACCGGGATCCGACGCCGCTTCTTGTCTTGGGCCTCGAAATTTCAAGGCCAAGCGCGAAGAAACTCGTTCCATGGTAGGACCGGTGGATGAAGCCATCGCTATACTCCTAGACTCAAAGCCTAACGGAGACCAGCGCCCTATAAGCCCGCCATATGCTTGGGAGGTAGACGAAAACCCCTTTCCGATAGGGTACCCGTTACCCAGCTTAAAAATCGTTAGAGGCTTCGGCTTTTGTCAATGCCTGTCCATTTCCTGTTGTGGGCTGGGTTGTCAGGAAGTGAGCCCGAGAGGGGCGTCCAGACGCGGGTCGAGTATGAATGCTTCCTTTATCCAAACAAGCTGTACTATTCCTTTTCCACCGACCTTGGCTATTTGAGCTGCGGGTAACTAAGGCTCTACCCTTTCTGCCTTTCCTGATTACCTGATTGTTTTCCTGCTTCGCGAAAGTCTTTTTGAATTATAATGCCACTAATCCAATGCCGCTAATCCAATAGTTTAGATATCCATGCACAGAGAAGCTGCTAGTCTTTTCGACTATGCCTTCCTTTCTAATTTTCCTTCTTACAGGGCACGAACGGGAGCCTTTCTTTCCTAAGCTTGAATGTGGCGAAGAACCTGAAAGTCTTTCTTCTTTTAATGCCCACAGATCCGCTGGAGGAAGGAAGCCAGGGAGACTTAGCATCCGATTATCGCAATATACTCTTTCTGGGAAATGTGCATGAAGAGTAATTCCATGTAGGCAGCTTATAGCCTTCTTTCTTTCCTTGTTTAAATAAAGTGAAAGACATTCTTTCCTTGTTTTGTTGCACTCATTCACTCCGCAATTCCCTAAAGGGCAAGATAGAGTCAAAAGGCAGAAGAAGAAGGGCTTTTCTTTGCTCTTCTTTCCAGGCTCCTTTAGGAGCTGGTTTGATAAAGCCAGGATTCCTTCTCATCGAGAGATGCGGCATTACCGCTGTTGTCTCTATGCCTTTTTGCCTATCTTACTCTTTCTCGAGGGACAGATGCCGATTATCCTACAATGCTTTTAATAACATCTGAAAAAGCTTTTCTTCACAGGTCGAGAGAAGCCCAAGAATTCCTATCTAAGGCTCGGAACCAACCTCAGCAGTTAGGTGTTCGCAGATGAGTTTACGATCCTACCCAGCCTTTCTTCTTGCGACTAGTTGAGTTGACCTTTCTGTCTGGAGCGCGAGTGTAGCGAAGGACCCTTCTTGAGGCGTTAAGAGGAAATTAGAGTTTCTAGTTCTAGTAGTTGCACTATTAGTAGTTAGCTAGCGAAGCGCAATCGCAGAAAAAAAACGTAGTGCGTAGTGGAAAGCGAATAGTTCTTATAGTTGTTCCAAGCGTGGGACTGCGAGAGGGAGGGTATGATGGAGTGCCTGGAAATGAAGAGAAGAAGAAAGGAAGGGTTTTGAGGGTCATTATTGAAACTCATACCTTCCACCTTATGGACATCCTTAGTGTCCCCAGCTGGACTGATCAAATGACAAGACCTTAGTTTAATCAGGAATGGAATATTAAAAAAAGAATTGGGTGGACTGACTTCCCCCACGGAGCGGTAAGATTTTGAGTAGAAAGATAGGGCTTGGCTCGATGGGAATGCATGCACTGAATGGAATGACTGAGCGCAAGGAGAGAATGAAGTGTATTGAAAGACCGAAGACAAACCGATGAAACTGACCCCTGGGACCGCAGGAAAGTACTTGCTTGACTTAATTGCTTGCATGGGGGAGAGATCCTTACATGTCAAGAAAAAGATCAAGTCCTCTTTTCTCCCAACTAAAATTAGTAGAGATCGAGATGGGGAGACAACATAATAATAATAATGCGAATTGAATATCGATTCTATGAATCGATAGGTCTCAGATCGAAAGTTTTAATTAAATAATTAAATAAGTCATGTATTAAAGGAGTGGATTTATGAGAAGAAAATTATGGCATGAGAGGACCAATGAGACAGAACACTCTTGGATGCATTCCTTCGCTAGCAGGGCTTCGGCCCATCTCAATTGAAGAGTCTTCGGTCAGTAATCTCGTACTCTCGACCGGCTCGAACCACTACGTTATCCATGTTCCGGCTCATTCGTATGCTCATCCTATTCATGCCACCAGAACCTGTAATAAACCATCATTTAAAACCATCCTGTTAAAGGGAATCTTTGGATATCAGTAAGAAGGAATTGGCCGCATATATTCATTCTTGCGCATCCGACTCTTGCTGTCTTGACTTCTTGATAACTGTGTATTCAAATACCAATATCACACATACCCTGGAGACTGTTCCCACTCTTCTATACCAGCCTAAGCCAAATAGTCAGTGCAACTTTCCGTATTTCAAGTCAGAATATGTGGTGTGGTTGAAGAGAGGGCTGCTTCCCCATAACTATAAGATATAAGAGTGAGGCCAACAAAGAGCAAGGCCCGGCCTAGATAAGAAAGAGTAAGGATAAGAAAGACTCTTTTTTAGAATTTTCAGTGGGTTTGTCCACTTTCTTCCGTTCATAATTCATAAACAAAAGGCTTTTCGGGTTATTTGCCAATGAATTACAAGAAGAATGGGGTTCGGGTCAAATCAAATCTCCTTACTAAACTAAGGATCCGCCGACATTGAAAAACTCTACAAAGGGAAATGAATTTTATAACAATTTATTTTTCGCACCTAATGAAAATTTGAAAAGGCTAAGAGCGAAGAATAGACCAGACCAACTTACAGGGAATGAGCTTACTGCTAGTTAGATCTCTGCCTGCAGATACAGATATTGAGACTGGCTCTGACCTGCAGATAGAATAGAGGTCTTGGTACCGGATTGAAGAGAAGAAGAGTAACTGACGCAGTCTTTCCTGACGAATAGGTATCTTAGCCTTTCATATTGATTCCCCAGTGTTGCTCTATATACCGCGGGTCTTCCATATCTATCTCTTGTAGCGGAAAGAAAGATGCTCAAGCTTTGCTTGTGATCCAGTAGGACTGCTCTGATCAATCAGTTTAAGATTTATGGAAATCCTTCGATCAACCTTCCCTTTCGGCCGCTAGGAATATGCTGCTCACAACTTTGCTCGTGTCCACTATACCCTACTATACAATACACTAGGTAGGCAAGGCCAGTTCAGTTGTCAAGTCAGTAGTCCCATACCCCCCCTTAGCCTTTCGTTTTCTGTCGGAAAACACTT